ATAATAACCATTTATACCGGAACGAATGGTTATCTTGATTCATTAGAAATTGGACAGGTAAGGAAATTTCTCGTTGAGTTACGTGCTTACTTAAAAACGAATAAACCTCAATTCCAAGAAATCATATCTTCTACAAAGACATTCACTGGGGAAGCAGAAGCCCTTTTGAAGGAAGCTATTCAGGAACAGATCGAACTATTTTTACTCCAGGAACAAGTATAAAAAATTGATTAATAATTTAATAAATAAAATAAATTCACTTTCCAATTTTAATAATTATTATTCTCTTTGAATATTTTTTCTTTTGAATTTAGAATATAATTAATAATATTATTAAATTCGAAGATATCGAATATAAAATTCGGTATTTTTTAAGATTCTATAAAAAAATTCAAAAAGAGAGGGGGCAAGACATAAATTGTGTATATAAGATATACATAAGATAAGTTATTATTCTAAAAGTCTAAGCGGCTCTTGTTCACAATTCTCAAATCATTCTAAATCTTTTTAGAAATAGAGAAATTCAATTAAATATATATATGCAAATAAATTGCGTCCAATAGGATTTGAACCTATACCAAAGGTTTAGAAGACCTATGTCCTATCCATTAGACAATGGACGCTTTTCTTTTTTTTTTTTTCTTTAACTTTTAACTAAATTTAGTTAAAAGTTAAAGAAAAAAAGAATTCTATAGATATAGAATACTATTCTATACTAAATACTATTCTATAATAGAAAAGAATAGATTCGAATAAAATAATATACAGAGATACGATATAAGCGGGTAGCGGGAATCGAACCCGCATCGTTAGCTTGGAAGGCTAGGGGTTATAGTCGACGTTGATTCATCATTTTTAACGCCTCTAATTCAAAACCGAACGTGAAACTTTTGTTTCATTCGGCTCCTTTACGGAAGAAATCGAAGACATGAACAAAAAAATTGACCCATATCATCTATGTCAGCCTTTACTGTATGAATACGTTTTAAACACCTTGCTTTTTAGATGATCCCTATAGAATAGAAGTATTCTAACAATCTTCTTTTTTTTCTAGTTACTTCGTTCTCTATTTCTATTTGAGATAATCTTTAGGAAAAGAAATAAAATTTCCATCGAGCTAAAAAAAAAATGTCGATGTCTCTAGTAAACTAAAGTAATCATTTAATAGCTATTTTGCTTCAATCTCTCCTATCAAAATGGAAGATTTAGTTACGATTAGAAATAAACTTTCTATATCTTTCTCCATGGATCCTTTACTCATACTCAAAAAATTTGGAATATTGATCCAATCCCAAAAACTTATGTTTCATAATTTTATAATTCAATTTGTCAATTTAGAATTGACTCTTTTTGGATACAAATTATGATAATGTATAGTAATCCTCGAATCGTTCGTTGAGAGGTATAAAGGATTAAATTCCTTTAAGCAAGAAATAAAGTTTTTGATCGGGGAATCAAACGGAGGATCCCTTAACTATTAAAGGGTCCGTAGAACGAATCGCACTTTTACCACTAAACTATACCCGCTACAATGCAATTATTGTATATAAATGGACCTTTTGTCGAACAAGGGAATCAGTCGTAATGAAGAAATAGGATCATAAACGGAATAAATAATAACATATATAAATTTAATTAAAAAAAAAAGGAGGATATTTATATTTAGAATGATAATTAGAGTGTTAACATGTTTTGCAAGGGGACCTCCTAATTAAATTAAGAATAAGGGGGCTCATTTCATTTTTGGATTTTGTTTTTTTTCTGAAGTTGAAGATGTTTTGGTTTGACAGACACATTTCGACAAAACTACTTAATCCATAACATACATAAAAATGCATTGTGAAAGAATCCGCAATTCCATTCTTTTTTAGATAGATACGTTACCAGAAAAACGAAGGAGTAATAAAGAATGACATTTTTATCTTATATCAGTTGCATAGGAATAAAAAAGTCTTTTTTTATTTATGTTTGATCATGTTTAACATAAATTAAACAAGTATTTTTTTTTTTCAAATCAAATACATTCAACTAAATCATTCAGGATTCATGGGAACAAAAAGAATCCGGCTAAGTACTGACTTGGACGGGTTATGGCTGTATAAAAAGAAACTACAAAAAATGGAATAAATTAGATTATTATTTTATTTCATATTTATTATTTCATATTATTAATTTCAGATTAAATATTTCTATTCTTTAATAATAATTATCTATATAATAAAGAATAGAAATATAATAATAAAAAAGAGGACTTTTTTTTTTCAAGCCCAACTTTTTGTTTATGTGATGTAACATAAACTTAGTAATTCTATTTTTTTTTCAGTTGGGGAGAGATGGCTGAGTGGACTAAAGCGTCGGATTGCTAATCCGTTGTACGAAATTTTGTACCGAGGGTTCGAATCCCTCTCTTTCCGCACCTTTACCTAATTCATCAATGTTACTGACCGCAATGTTTCAAATAACACAAATAACAGTGGATACCATTATTCCAACTTTCTTG